GAATGAACCATAACTATGTAGTCCTATTCCTAATAGATTGACCCCAAAATAGCATATCCAAATTATAAGAAATCCTATAGAAGCCACAATTGCCGAATCCACACCCTGAAAGCTCTGATTTGTTCTACTATGTAAATAAATCGCGAATATGGTCCAAGTAATAAATGCCCAAGTTTCCTTGGGGTCCCAATTCCAATAAGACCCCCATGCCTCATTAGCCCATACTGCTCCCGAAAGAATACCTATGGTTAAAAAAGTAAACCCTAAACTAATGACACGATAACTACACTGATCTAATTGTTGGGTTAATTGATACCTGTGATAATTTATAAATGAAAGAAAAGAAGTGTTTTGTAAAACACTTCTTTTTTCATTCACAAAGGAAAATGACCCAATTAATAAATGATTGCTTTTGCGAGGAATATCTAGGTTTTTTCGAAATGTAATGACTAAAAGAGCTACGGATAATAACGATCCACATAAAAGAGCTGCATAACTCAATAACATCATACTTACGTGCATCATTAACCACTGGGATTGTAGAGCAGGTACTAATATTGCAGATTGATGCATTTCGGTTGAAAGACCCGAAGTGGCAAAGCCTTGGGTAAAAATAGCACTTGGCGCGGTTATTGCGCTTAAATAACTTTTCTGGTTCCGTCTTTTAGGAAACATATGAATAATGGAGAAACTCCATGAAAGAAACATTAAAGATTCATATAAATCGCTTAACGGCAAATGTCTCGAATAAATCCAACGAGTAACTAATAATCCAGTTATACAGAAAAAGGTAGCCATCATGGCTTTTTCTGACAAATCAAATAGTACTACGGTTTCATGGACTAATAAGGTCATCAAATGAATCGTAATAACAATTGAAATGATAGAAAAAGAGATGTGAGTTAATATATGTTCTAAAGTGGCAAATATCATAATTTTTTTTAGGGGGGTATCCCCAATTACGGAATGGAAATCCGGAATTGAATTCATTATAGGATCTATTGTGCCTTTTTTAGAGGATGCCGCCACTCGGACTCGAACCGAGATGCTCTAGCACTGCTTCCTAAGAGCAGCGTGTCTACCAATTTCACCATGGCGGCTTCATCGAAATAATCATAGCCCATATGATGTTCAATCGTCGAGATTGAGGGATTTAATGCAATCTATTTTAGGAAATGTTAGAATCGATGAATAAAGACCCGTTCAAATAAATATTTAAACGCTCAATAATCCTTAGTATCATGGCAGGGGGTCATTTTAAACAGCGGGCTTTTCCGTATTATAAGTTCTTCTGGAATAGTCGGAACTAGACGGTTATGCCCTGAGTCCGGGTATAGAACTAAGAATTTTTTTTTCTCATTTTTTGACGATTCATTTCTCATTTATCTGATTTGATAGATCCGAAATGAAAAAGATTCATTTTTCAATGAACAAAATAAAACAATATTTTTTATATATCACAACTTCATCACTACATCCAAAAGATTTCTATAAAAATTTTGATAGTTTGGTATCAAAGATGTATTAATGATTGGGATCTTCATTGTATACATAACATAATTTGTGTGAGGATTTACCAAACCCATTAGGTATTGGACCGGGCATATCGTATAACAAAAGAGTTTCAATCTTTATCGGAATTCTACTGTATGTACTTTAACTTAGAAAACTTAGAAAATAAAATTTAAACTGATAAGATCTTTTTATATATAGATTTGAAATCTAATATTAATAGATAAAATAATTTAGATATTAGATCTAGATATATCGATTGATCGATCCTCCAGCTCAAACATGGGATAGGATCTATTGGGGTTGGATTACGTAAGATTGACTCATTCTTTAGTCCATAAATATCGATCTAAAAGGGATCCTGGCAGTTTTATTATTTTGTTTTTTTTTTTTTTATCTGTTCGAAACAAGAGGGAGTCCTTGTAGATATGTAGTGGTTCAGAGAGCTACAAATCAAAGGTTTAAAATGAATATTTTAATCAATTAGTTTCAATAATCCATTGACTTTGACTATGAATCTTATCCCCGCCTTACTTTGGAACAAAAAAGGGGGCTCTAACCTCGTTCATACTTGTTTCAGATTTTCCAAAAATCTTAATGATGTATAACTATTGGAGATACATAATCCACTAAGCCAATCCCTTCCTAAGAAAAAAAAAGAAGAGTTTTGTTATTGTGAAAAATGAATCGATGGGGAAAGTTACAACCCCCATCTCGCGAATTATAAAAACCAATCAATGAAAGGTGAAACCTTGTATTTTGTGTCTAACTACTTCTTTCTTTTTTTTTTTCAAACAAAAAAAGAAATCATTTTTAGAACCTAGTATACAGAATAATTCGTATTCTACATACCACAACAGCTAGTTCTATCTCATATTGATGAGTTCAAAACATTAGTTAATGTGAATTCTTCATCTTATAAATTTAATCATCCAATTCATCGAGTCATGCTGATTCAGATTCAGATCATTCCAAGGCTTTATTACTTGTTTGTCGCACAAAAAAACTTTTTGAATGCCCGGTAGAAATAGATTTAGCTAAAGATAAAGCTTTTGCCGCGGCCTGATATCCCCTTCCTTTCCAAATATTTCTACGAATATGCTTTTTTGACAGAGAAGTACGTTTCTTTGGAACCGCCATTTCAAAATAAAAGGGTCACTCATTTTTATAGTTGGACGTGAAAGACATTTATTGTTCAATTCAAAATAGATTGTTCTTTCTATTAACTATTCATTATCTATCTTTATTCCATAGCCGATACTTATGCTTACTTCATAACATAGAAAAGTATGGATACAGATAGATGAGCATCGCATATGGTATCATTAAGGATAAAAAAAGAAATGAATTAATTATAGAAGAAAAAAGAAAAAACGATGTGATTTTCAAGGGAATTTTTTTTTTCACATTTCCATTACATCCAATGTTCGAAGAAAGAATAATTTGTACTGATTGGGGGCTTCATATCTTTATTCAATCTATGTCTACGGGCGGGATCTACTACCGTTGAATCGGATGCCATTGATAAGAATCAAAAAGGTTCCAATTCATATCTCAGTCTATTTAGATAATATATATATATATTATAAATGTTACATTTATAAAATCGAAAAGCTTAAGAACCCTTTCCTAATTTAGGAAACCAACAATGAATGTAACCTTTTTCTATTAATTGATCAAGCTCGGAGATAGAGTCCACATAATTAAAATTGAAATTAAATCAAAGTAGTTAATCCGTTAAACAATACATTACTTGATAAAATAAAGGGAATTTGAGTCATTTCTCATTTTAGTTCTATGCGAAGTGACAAGTATTCTAGGATTTTTCATAAACACATAAACATAAGTTTGTTTTATTGGACTCGAAATCAATCAATTCCAGAATTAGTTAATGACTCCGAAGAAACTAAATAAAAACTAGGTTTATTGGATCGAGTTATTGGCAGATCCTATGATACATATCAGAATAAAGTACTTGAATTTTTGGTATCATTCTTTTTCCTTACTATATTGATATAAATATGGATAGAAATCACCGTATCTTATGTATTCTTATGTATTTATGTATTCTTATGTATATAGTAGAATAATGGAAAATCTCATCTTTTTTATCTTAATAAATATCTTCGTTAATAACTAGGTAGTAGCTTTTAACTAGTAACTTGGTTATTTGAAGAATTGTAACTTCTTCATTTGAATTTTTTGTTTTTTTTTCAATAGTTTGGAAAGAATCAGAATAATTAAGAATGAAAAATCATATTTGAGTTCTTTTATATCTTGTATATCTTGATTTTTTTTTGATTTATTTTATTATTGCTCCTTCCGGAAGAAATAAGGGCTGGTGAATGGGAAACAATTAATAAGAATAAAAAAAGAAAGTTTGATTTTCTTATGGAACATACATATCAATATGCATGGATCATACCTTTCGCTCTACTTCCAGTTACTATGTCAATAGGGTTGGGACTTCTGCTTGTTCCGACCGCAACAAAAAATCTGCGTCGTATGTGGACTTTTCCTAGTGTTTCATTGCTAAGTATAGTTATGGTTTTTTCGTCCGATCTGTCTATTCAACAGATAAATGGCAGTTCTATCTATCAACATCTATGGTCTTGGACCATCAATACTGATTTTTCCTTAGAGTTCGGCTACTTGATCGATCCACTTACTTCTATTATGTCAATACTAATCACTACGGTTGGAATCATGGTTCTTATTTATAGTGACAATTACATGTCTCATGATCAAGGATATTTGAGATTTTTTGCTTATATGAGTTTTTCCAATACTTCCATGTTGGGATTAGTTACTAGTTCCAATTTGATACAAATTCATCTTTTTTGGGAACTAGTGGGAATGTGTTCGTATTTATTAATAGGTTTTTGGTTCACACGACCGGCTGCCGCAAATGCTTGTCAAAAAGCGTTTGTAACTAATCGTGTAGGGGATTTTGGGTTATTATTAGGAATCTTAGGTTTTTATTGGATAACAGGGAGTTTCGAATTTCGAGATTTGTTCGAAATCTTCAATAACCTGATCCGTAATAATGGGGTCAACTCTTTATTTGCTACTCTGTGTGCCTCCCTATTATTCGTCGGTGCAGTTGCTAAATCCGCACAATTTCCCCTTCATGTATGGTTACCTGATGCCATGGAGGGGCCTACTCCTATTTCGGCTCTTATCCATGCTGCTACTATGGTAGCAGCAGGCATTTTTCTTGTCGCTCGATTTCTTCCGCTTTTCACAGTCATACCTTACATAATGAATCTCATTTCTTTGATAGGTGTAATAACGGTACTATTAGGAGCTACTTTAGCTCTTGCTCAAAGAGACATTAAGAGAAGTTTAGCCTATTCTACAATGTCTCAATTGGGTTATATTATGTTAGCCCCAGGGATAGGCTCTTATCGAGCTGCTTTATTCCATTTGATCACTCATGCCTATTCGAAAGCATTATTGTTTTTAGGATCCGGATCAATTATTCATTC